GTTTACGTAGCTTACTTAAAGCATAACACTGAAGATGTTAAGATGAGCCCTAGAAAGCTCCGCGAACACAAAGGCTTGGTCCTGACTTTATTATCAGCTTTAGCTAGACTTACACATGCAAGTATCCGCACCCCCGTGAGAATGCCCTACAGTTTCCCGTCCGGAAACAAGGAGCTGGTATTAGGCACATCCATATTAGCCCACGACACCTTGCTTAGCCACACCCTCAAGGGAACTCAGCAGTGATAAACATTAAGCCATAAGTGAAAACTTGACTTAGTTAAAGCTAAGAGGGCCGGTTAAACTCGTGCCAGCCACCGCGGTTATACGAGAGGCCCAAGTTGATAAACCCCGGCGTAAAGAGTGGTTAAGATAGATTAAACACTAAGGCCGAACGCCCCCTAGGCTGTTATACGCATCCGGGGGTAAGAAGTTCAACCACGAAAGTGGCCTTATACTCCCTGAACCCACGAAAGCTAGGATACAAACTGGGATTAGATACCCCACTATGCCTAGCCCTAAACATCGATAGTGCAATACATCCACTATCCGCCTGGGTACTACGAGCGTCAGCTTAAAACCCAAAGGACTTGGCGGTGCTTTAGACCCACCTAGAGGAGCCTGTTCTGGAACCGATACCCCCCGTTCAACCTCACCCCTCCTTGTTTTTCCCGCCTATATACCGCCGTCGTCAGCTTACCCTGTGAAGGTTATGTAGTAAGCAAAATTGGCATAGCCCAAAACGTCAGGTCGAGGTGTAGCGCATGGAAGGGGAAGAAATGGGCTACATTCCCTATTTTAGGGAATACGAACGATGCTTTGAAACAAGCATCCGAAGGAGGATTTAGCAGTAAGCAGAAAATAGAGAGTTCCGCTGAAACCGGCCCTGAAGCGCGCACACACCGCCCGTCACTCTCCCCAAATCTACAAAATCAAATAACTAAACCCTATAAGACACAAAGGGGAGGCAAGTCGTAACATGGTAAGTGTACCGGAAGGTGCACTTGGATAAATCAGGGTATAGTTAAGATAGTAAAACACCTCCCTTACACTGAGACCTCATCCGTGCAAGTCGGATTACCCTGATGCCCAACAGCTAGCCCCACCCCTAAAAAACAACAGACCATTATTTATAACCCCACATGCACAAATGTTTTCACAAAACAAATCATTTTTCCCCCTTAGTATGGGCGACAGAAAAGGAACTCCGGCGCAATAGAGAAAGTACCGCAAGGGAACGCTGAAAGAGAAATGAAACAACTCAGTAAAGCCTAAGAAAGCAGAGATTCTAACTCGTACCTTTTGCATCATGATTTAACTAGAATACCCCAAGCAAAGCGCGCTTTAGTTTGGTACCCCGAAACTAAGTGAGCTACTCCAAGACAGCCTAATTAATAGGGCACACCCGTCTCTGTTGCAAAAGAGTGGGAAGAGCTTTGAGTAGAGGTGACAGACCTACCGAACTTAGTTATAGCTGGTTGCCTGAGAACTGGATAGAAGTTCAGCCTCCCGGCTTCTTTCCTCACCCTTCGTCTTTACCCCTACTGACGCCCAAAGAAACCGCGAGAGTTAGTCAAAGGGGGTACAGCCCCTTTGAAATAAGATACAACTTTACCAGGTGGGTAAAGATCATAGTAAAATAAGGTAGAATGTTCCGGTGGGCCTAAAAGCAGCCATCCTCATAGAAAGCGTCAAAGCTCCAACATACCCCCTACCTCACATCCCGATGACCCAATCTTAACCCCCTAACCCTACCAGGCCGCCCCATGCACACATGGGGGTGACCATGTTAATATGAGTAATAAGAGAGCACCCGCCTCTCTCCTTGCACACGTGTAAATCGGAACGGACCCCCCACCGAATCTTAACGGCCCCAAACAAAGAGGGTATTGAACAACAAACACACAACTAGAAAAGCGTCCACCATCTAGCCGTTAACCCCACACAGGTGTGCCCTCCGGGAAAGACTAAAAGAAAGAGAAGGAACTCGGCAAACACATGAAGCCTCGCCTGTTTACCAAAAACATCGCCTCTTGCAAAACAACATATAAGAGGTCCCGCCTGCCCTGTGATAATAAATTTAACGGCCGCGGTATTTTGACCGTGCGAAGGTAGCGAAATCACTTGTCTTTTAAATGAAGACCTGTATGAATGGCACGACGAGGGCTTAACTGTCTCCTTTTTCAAGTCAATGAAATTGATCTCCCCGTGCAGAAGCGGGGATAAAAACATAAGACGAGAAGACCCTATGGAGCTTTAGACACCAGAATAGACCATGTTAAACACCCCTAGAAAACGGACTAAACCAAATGAGACCTATTCCAATGTCTTTGGTTGGGGCGACCGCGGGGAAACAAAAAACCCCCACGTGGAATGGGAGTACTACTCCTAAAACTAAGAGCTCCCGCTCTAGAAAACAGAATTTCTGACCAATAAGATCCGGCAGCGCCGATCAACGAACCGAGTTACCCTAGGGATAACAGCGCAATCCCCTTTTAGAGCCCATATCGACAAGGGGGTTTACGACCTCGATGTTGGATCAGGACATCCTAATGGTGCAGCCGCTATTAAGGGTTCGTTTGTTCAACGATTAAAGTCCTACGTGATCTGAGTTCAGACCGGAGTAATCCAGGTCAGTTTCTATCTATGACATGATCTTTCCTAGTACGAAAGGACCGGAAAGAGGGGGCCCATGCTTTAAGCACGCCTCACCCTCACCTACTGAAAGCAACTAAAATAGGCCAAAGGGCATAATTCACCCGCCAAAGAAAATGGCATGTTAAGGTGGCAGAGCCCGGTTACTGCAAAAGGCCTAAGCCCTTTCCACAGAGGTTCAAACCCTCTCCTTAACTATGATTTCAACACTCATCACCCATATTATTAACCCCCTAGCCTTCATTGTCCCAGTTCTTCTAGCCGTAGCTTTCCTCACTTTAGTTGAACGAAAAGTGCTAGGCTACATGCAACTACGAAAAGGCCCAAACATTGTAGGGCCCTACGGCCTACTGCAACCTATTGCAGATGGAGTCAAACTATTTATTAAAGAACCTGTTCGCCCCTCAACCTCTTCCCCAGTCTTATTTCTCCTCACCCCTATGTTAGCCCTCACACTTGCCCTAACCCTTTGAGCCCCCATACCGATACCCTACCCAGTCATTGACCTTAACCTGGGTATTCTATTTATTCTGGCCCTGTCAAGTCTCGCAGTCTACTCAATCTTAGGATCAGGCTGAGCATCAAATTCCAAATATGCCCTCATCGGAGCCCTCCGAGCTGTAGCCCAAACAATTTCCTACGAAGTAAGCCTTGGACTCATCCTCCTTAATGCCATTATCTTTACCGGGGGCTTCACACTACAAACCTTTAATATTGCCCAAGAAAGCGTATGGCTTATCCTCCCAGCCTGACCCTTAGCCGCAATATGGTATATTTCAACCCTAGCAGAGACCAACCGTGCCCCCTTCGATTTAACCGAAGGTGAATCAGAACTAGTCTCAGGATTTAACGTAGAATACGCAGGAGGCCCTTTCGCACTCTTCTTTCTCGCCGAATACTCAAACATCCTACTCATAAATACACTTTCCGCCACACTTTTCCTAGGAGCCTCCCATATCCCTGCAATCCCAGAACTCACTGCCGTAAATCTAATGACTAAAGCAGCCCTTCTCTCAATCGTATTTTTATGAGTCCGCGCTTCCTACCCCCGTTTTCGTTATGACCAACTTATGCACCTGATTTGAAAAAATTTCCTTCCCCTCACACTAGCACTAGTTATTTGACACCTTGCCCTCCCTATTGCATTCGCAGGACTCCCTCCTCAACTTTAACCCCGGAGCTGTGCCTGAACTAAAGGGCCACTTTGATAGAGTGAATTATGGGGGTTAAAGTCCCCCCAACTCCTTAGAAAGAAGGGCCTCGAACCCTCCCTGGAGAGATCAAAACTCTCAGTGCTTCCACTACACCACTTCCTAGTAAGGTCAGCTAAAATTAAGCTTTTGGGCCCATACCCCGAAAATGTTGGTTAGATTCCTTCCCTTACTAATGAACCCGTACATTTTAGCCACTCTGCTATTTGGACTAGGCCTAGGAACCACCATTACATTCGCAAGTTCACATTGACTTCTTGCCTGAATAGGACTAGAAATGAATACTCTCGCCATCATCCCCCTAATAGCACAACACCACCACCCCCGAGCAGTAGAAGCCACCACCAAATATTTCCTCACTCAAGCCACTGCAGCCGCAATACTACTCTTTGCCAGCACCACAAATGCCTGAATAACAGGCCAATGAGACATCCAGCAAATATCCCACCCTGTCTCAACCACAATAATTATCCTTGCCCTTGCACTAAAAATTGGACTTGCCCCAGTTCACGCATGACTACCTGAAGTCCTTCAAGGCCTTGATCTAACCACAGGCTTAATCCTTTCAACCTGACAAAAACTTGCCCCCTTTGCCCTCCTCCTTCAGATTCAAGCCGCTAACCCGACCATACTTATTGCCCTAGGCCTTATGTCAACCCTCGTAGGAGGCTGAGGTGGCCTAAACCAAACCCAGCTTCGCAAAATCCTCGCTTACTCCTCTATTGCCCACTTGGGTTGAATAATTCTAGTTATACAATTCTCCCCCTCCCTCACACTTCTTACCCTCTTTACATACCTTATTATAACATTTTCAACATTCCTCGTATTTAAACTCAATAAATCAACCACCATCAACTCACTCTCCACCTCCTGAGCTAAAGCCCCCGTCCTCACATCACTTACACCACTCATTCTCCTCTCACTTGGAGGCCTCCCGCCGATAACCGGCTTCATACCAAAATGACTTATTCTGCAAGAGCTAACAAAACAAGACCTTGCCCCCACAGCAACCCTAGCTGCCTTAACTGCCCTCCTAAGTCTATACTTTTACTTACGCCTCACCTATGCCATGACCCTTACTATAGCACCTAATAACCTCGCCGGAACAACTCCTTGACGTCTCCCCTCCTCACAACTGACACTTCCCCTAGCCATCTCTACCATGGCTTCCCTTTCCTTACTACCTCTTATACCTGCCGCAGTTGCATTTTTAGCCCTTTAAGAGACTTAGGTTAACATAAGACCAAGGGCCTTCAAAGCCCTAAGCGGGTGTGAAAATCCCCCAGTCCCTGATAAGACTTGCGGGACATTAACCCACATTTCCTGCATGCAAAACAGACGCTTTAATTAAGCTAAAGCCTTACTCTAGATGGGCAGGCCTCGATCCTACAAACTCTTAGTTAACAGCTAAGTGCTCAAGCCAGCGAGCATCCATCTACTTTCCCCCGCGCGGGGGAAAAGCGGGGGAAAAGCGGGGGAAAGCTCCGGTAGGGGTTTAGCCTACCTCTCAAGATTTGCAATCTAGTATGTCAGTACACCTCGGAGCTTGGTAAAAAGAGGACTCAAACCTCTGTACATGGGGCTACAATCCACCGCTTAAACACTCAGCCATTTTACCTGTGGCAATCACACGTTGATTTTTCTCGACTAATCACAAAGACATCGGCACCCTTTATCTAGTATTTGGTGCTTGAGCCGGAATAGTGGGCACAGCCCTGAGCTTACTAATTCGAGCAGAACTTAGCCAACCGGGTGCCCTCCTCGGTGACGACCAGATTTACAATGTAATCGTAACAGCGCATGCCTTTGTAATAATCTTCTTTATAGTAATACCCATTATAATCGGAGGGTTTGGGAATTGACTTATTCCGCTGATGATCGGCGCTCCTGACATAGCATTCCCCCGAATAAACAACATAAGCTTCTGACTTCTTCCACCATCTTTTCTTTTACTTCTAGCTTCCTCTGGAGTAGAGGCCGGGGCAGGAACCGGTTGAACCGTCTACCCACCCTTAGCTGGTAACTTAGCCCACGCCGGAGCATCCGTAGACCTAACGATTTTTTCCCTCCATCTAGCAGGTGTTTCCTCAATCCTTGGAGCCATTAACTTTATCACCACGATTATTAACATAAAACCTCCCGCTATTTCCCAGTATCAAACACCTCTCTTCGTCTGAGCAGTTCTAATTACTGCCGTCCTTCTTCTCCTCTCCCTTCCGGTCCTTGCTGCCGGCATCACAATGCTCCTCACGGACCGCAATCTCAACACCACCTTCTTTGATCCTGCGGGAGGGGGCGACCCCATTCTTTATCAACACCTGTTCTGATTCTTTGGCCACCCCGAAGTATACATTCTGATCCTTCCAGGATTCGGAATAATTTCCCATATTGTTGCCTACTACTCAGGTAAAAAAGAACCATTCGGCTATATGGGCATGGTCTGAGCTATGATAGCAATTGGTCTCCTGGGATTTATTGTTTGAGCGCACCACATGTTTACAGTTGGGATGGACGTGGATACACGAGCTTACTTTACGTCCGCCACTATAATTATCGCCATTCCCACAGGCGTAAAAGTATTTAGCTGACTTGCCACCCTTCATGGAGGGTCAATCAAATGAGAAACTCCCCTTCTCTGAGCCCTCGGGTTTATTTTCCTTTTTACAGTGGGAGGCCTAACTGGAATTGTTCTAGCTAATTCATCTCTTGACATTGTGCTCCATGACACATACTACGTAGTAGCCCACTTCCACTACGTTCTCTCAATGGGGGCAGTTTTCGCCATTGTTGCTGCCTTTGTCCACTGATTCCCTCTATTTACAGGGTATACCCTTCACAGCACTTGAACAAAAATCCATTTTGGTATTATATTCGCAGGGGTAAACCTCACTTTCTTCCCTCAGCATTTCCTCGGCCTAGCAGGTATGCCTCGCCGCTACTCAGACTACCCAGACGCCTACACCCTATGAAATACAGTCTCCTCTATTGGATCCCTCATCTCTCTTGTGGCAGTAATCATGTTTTTATTCATTGTTTGAGAAGCATTCGCCGCCAAACGTGAAGTTCTAGCAGTAGAACTGACCGAAACCAATGTAGAGTGACTGCATGGCTGCCCCCCTCCTTATCACACATTCGAAGAGCCTGCATTCGTTCAAGTTCGAACAAATTAACGAGAAAGGGAGGAGTTGAACCCCCATGAATTGATTTCAAGTCAACCACATAACCGCTCTGTCACTTTCTTCATAAGACACTAGTAAAACGTTATTACACTGCCTTGTCAAGGCAGATGTGTGGGTTCAAGCCCCGCGTGTCTTGAATACTTAATGGCTCACCCCCTACAACTTGGCTTCCAAGACGCAGCATCCCCTGTTATAGAAGAACTCCTTCACTTCCACGACCATGCTTTAATGATTGTTTTTCTAATTAGCACACTAGTGCTTTACATCATTGTGGCCATAGTCTCCACTAAACTCACCAACAAATACATCCTTGACTCCCAAGAAATTGAGATCATCTGAACCGTTCTCCCAGCAGTAATTCTTATTCTAATCGCCCTACCCTCCCTCCGCATCCTTTACCTGATAGATGAGATTAATGACCCCCACCTAACAATTAAAGCTATAGGACACCAATGATACTGAAGCTACGAGTACACAGACTACGAAGACCTAGGATTTGACTCTTATATAGTCCCCACCCAAGACCTAACCCCAGGCCAATTCCGCCTATTAGAAGTTGACCACCGAATAGTAATTCCAGTTGAATCCCCCATCCGAGTTCTAGTTTCCGCTGAAGATGTCCTTCATTCATGGGCAGTACCATCATTAGGTGTAAAAATAGATGCAGTTCCTGGCCGCCTAAATCAAACAGCCTTCATTGCATCCCGACCAGGAGTCTTTTATGGACAATGTTCCGAAATCTGCGGTGCTAATCATAGCTTTATGCCCATTGTGGTAGAAGCAATTCCCCTAGAACACTTTGAAAGTTGATCATCATTAATACTTGAAGACGCCTCGCTAAGAAGCTAAACAGGGTATAGCGTTAGCCTTTTAAGCTAAAGAATGGTGGCCCCCAACCACCCCTAGCGGTATGCCCCAGCTCAACCCCACACCCTGATGCGCCATCCTAATCTTCTCTTGGCTAGTCTTTCTTACCATTATTCCCCCAAAAGTCCTAGCCCACACTTTCCCAAACGAACCCACTTCTCAAAGCACAGAGAAACCTCAAACAAACTCCTGAAACTGACCATGATACTAAGCTTCTTTGACCAGTTTATAAGCCCCCTCTTCCTAGGTATCCCTCTGATTGGCCTAGCCCTTACCCTTCCGTGACTGCTCTTCCCTACGCCCACCCCCCGATGACTTGGCAACCGTCTCTTGACTGCCCAAAATTGATTTATTAACCGATTTGTTAGCCAACTCCTTCTCCCCCTAAACCCCGGGGGTCACAAATGAGCCGTCCTTCTCGCCTCTCTCATGCTGTTTCTCATTACCCTTAACATGCTTGGTCTTCTCCCTTACACCTTTACCCCTACCACGCAGTTATCTCTTAATTTAGGCCTTGCAGTTCCCCTTTGACTGGCAACCGTCATCATTGGAATACGAAATCAGCCAACTCATGCTCTCGGACACCTCCTGCCTGAAGGAACTCCAACTCTTTTAATCCCGATTCTTATTATTATTGAGACAATTAGCCTGTTTATTCGCCCTTTAGCACTGGGTGTTCGACTGACAGCCAACCTGACCGCAGGCCATCTTCTAATTCAACTTATCGCAACAGCTGCCTTCGTCCTTCTGCCCCTCATACCAGCAGTTGCAGCTCTTACAGGCGCACTACTCTTTTTACTTACACTTCTAGAAATTGCTGTAGCAATAATTCAAGCCTATGTCTTTGTTCTCCTTCTAAGCCTCTACCTACAAGAAAACGTCTAATGGCCCACCAAGCACACGCATACCATATAGTTGACCCCAGCCCTTGACCTTTAACAGGTGCAGTTGCTGCCCTTTTAATAACATCAGGCCTTGCAATCTGGTTCCACTTCCACTCTACAACACTAATAACCCTTGGCTTAGCACTTCTTCTTCTAACAATATACCAATGATGACGAGATATTACCCGAGAAGGCACATTCCAAGGACATCACACACCACCCGTCCAGAAAGGCCTCCGCTATGGAATGATTCTCTTTATTACATCAGAAGTTTTCTTCTTCCTAGGCTTCTTTTGAGCCTTTTACCATGCAAGCCTTGCACCCACCCCTGAACTAGGTGGATGCTGACCCCCTACCGGCATCACCCCACTTGACCCCTTTGAAGTCCCTCTTCTCAATACAGCCGTTCTTCTTGCCTCTGGCGTTACAGTTACCTGAGCCCACCACAGCATTATAGAAGGCAATCGAAAACAAGCAATTCAGTCCCTAGCATTAACCATCCTCCTTGGCTTCTACTTTACATTCCTTCAGGGCATAGAATACTACGAAGCCCCATTTACAATTGCAGACGGAGTTTATGGCTCCACATTCTTTGTAGCAACAGGCTTTCATGGTTTGCACGTTATTATTGGCTCAACATTCTTAGCCGTCTGCCTGCTCCGCCAAATTCAGTATCACTTTACATCTGACCATCATTTCGGCTTTGAAGCGGCTGCCTGATATTGACACTTCGTAGACGTTGTCTGACTATTCCTGTACATCTCCATTTACTGATGAGGATCCTAATCTTTCTAGTATTAAAACGAGTATAAGTGACTTCCAATCACCCGGTCTTGGTTAAAGCCCAAGGAAAGATAATGAACCTAGTCACCACAATCATCACCATCACCATCATCCTCTCTACCATCCTCGCTATTGTCTCCTTCTGACTTCCTCAAATAACCCCTGACCACGAAAAGCTTTCCCCCTACGAATGCGGATTTGATCCCCTGGGAAGCGCCCGATTACCATTCTCCCTTCGATTTTTCCTCATTGCCATTCTCTTCCTCTTATTTGACCTAGAAATTGCCCTACTCCTCCCCCTTCCCTGAGGCGATCAACTCTCATGCCCACTCACCACCTTCCTCTGAGCCTCTGCTGTCTTAGGCCTCCTCACATTAGGCCTAGTCTATGAATGAGTTCAAGGCGGACTGGACTGAGCTGAATAGGTGATTAGTCTAAGAAAAACATTTGATTTCGGCTCAAAAACTTGTGGTTAAAGTCCACAATCGCCTAATGACCCCTGTTCATTTTGCTTTTTCATCATCCTTCCTATTAGGCCTAACAGGCCTAGCATTCCACCGAACCCACCTCCTTTCTGCCCTCCTGTGCCTGGAAGGAATAATACTCTCACTATTTATTGCTTTATCCCTATGGGCCCTACAGCTAGACTCTACCAATTTTTCAGCATCACCCATGCTTCTTCTAGCATTCTCAGCCTGTGAAGCAAGCGCCGGACTGGCCTTATTAGTAGCCACTTCCCGCACCCATGGGTCAGACCGCCTTCAAAGCCTAAACCTTCTCCAATGCTAAAAATCCTAATTCCCACACTTATGCTAGTTCCAACAATCTGGCTAACCCCTGCCAAATGACTATGGCCCACTACACTTCTTCACAGCCTACTAATTGCACTAGTTAGCCTTACTTGATTAAAAAACCTGTCCGAAACAGGCTGATCCTCACTTAATCTATATATAGCAACAGACCCCCTTTCAACCCCCCTGCTCGTTCTTACATGCTGACTACTCCCCTTAATGATTCTTGCAAGCCAAAACCACACAGCTCATGAACCTGAAAATCGGCAACGAATATTTATCACGCTTCTGACTTCTCTTCAAGCCTTCCTAATCATGGCCTTTAGCGCCACCGAAGTGATTATGTTCTACGTAATATTTGAAGCCACTCTTATCCCAACATTAATTCTCATCACACGATGGGGGAACCAGACTGAACGCCTCAACGCAGGAACATACTTTCTATTTTATACCCTCGCAGGCTCGCTACCCTTGCTTGTTGCCCTTCTCCTACTCCAAAATAATACAGGGACCCTTTCCCTTTTAACCCTCCAATATTCAAGCCCTATCTTACTCACAACCTATGCACACAAACTATGATGAGCGGGCTGCCTATTAGCCTTCCTCGTAAAAATACCACTCTACGGCGTCCACCTTTGACTCCCTAAAGCACATGTAGAAGCACCAGTCGCAGGCTCTATGATTCTTGCCGCTGTCCTACTTAAACTAGGCGGGTACGGTATAATGCGAATGATGGTCATACTAGAACCATTAACCAAGGAACTAAGCTACCCCTTTATTATTTTTGCACTCTGAGGCGTAATCATAACAGGCTCCATTTGCTTACGCCAAACTGATCTAAAATCCCTCATTGCTTATTCATCAGTAAGTCACATGGGCCTAGTCGTAGGGGGCATCCTTATCCAAACCCCCTGAGGATTTACAGGTGCCCTTATCCTTATGATTGCTCACGGACTAACATCATCCGCCTTATTTTGCCTAGCAAACACAAACTATGAACGCACGCATAGTCGAACAATAGTCCTTGCACGAGGATTGCAAATAGCCCTCCCCTTAATGACAACATGATGATTTGTTGCCAGCCTCGCTAACCTGGCACTTCCCCCTTTACCAAATCTTATGGGTGAATTAATAATTATCACATCCCTATTCAACTGGTCTTGATGAACTCTTGCATTAACAGGAGGCGGGACCCTAATTACCGCAGGTTATTCCCTCTATATGTTCCTCATGACCCAACGAGGCCCCCTCCCAGCACATATAATTGCCCTAGACCCCTCCCACTCTCGAGAACATCTACTTATAGCCCTTCACCTTCTTCCCCTACTACTAATTACCCTCAAGCCCGAACTAATCTGAGGTTGGGCCGCTTGTAGACATAGTTTAACGAAAACATTAGATTGTGATTCTAAAAACAGGGGTTAAAACCCCCTTATCCACCGAGAGAGGCTCGAAGCAACGAAAACTGCTAATTTTCGCCACCTTGGTTAAACCCCAGGGCTCACTCGACCTGCTCCTAAAGGATAACAGTTCATCCATTGGTCTTAGGAACCAAAAACTCTTGGTGCAAATCCAAGTAGCAGCTATGCACCCCACTTCGCTTATAATAACATCCAGCTTAATCCTTATTTTTTTACTTCTCCTATACCCCGTACTTACATCATTCTCCCCTCAGCCCCAAGAAAATGACTGAGCTCTGACCCAAGTAAAAACAGCAGTAAAATTAGCCTTCTTTGTTAGTCTCCTCCCCCTCTTTCTCTTTCTAAATGAAGGAGCCGAAATAATTATTACTAACTGAAGTTGAATAAATACCCAGTCATTTGACGTTAATATCAGCTTTAAATTCGACCATTACTCAATTATTTTTACCCCTATTGCACTATATGTAACCTGGTCCATTCTTGAATTCGCATCCTGATACATGCACGCAGACCCCTATATAAACCGATTCTTCAAATACCTCCTTGTCTTTCTAATCGCCATGGTTATCCTAGTGACAGCAAATAATATGTTTCAGATTTTTATTGGATGGGAAGGAGTAGGCATCATATCCTTCCTCCTGATCGGTTGATGGTATGGACGAGCCGACGCAAACTCCGCCGCTCTCCAAGCAGTTCTTTATAACCGAGTAGGAGATATCGGACTAATCTTCGCTATAGCCTGAATAGCAACAAATTTTAACTCTTGAGAAATACAACAAATATTTGCATCTGCCAAAAACTTTGATCTCACCTTTCCCCTCCTAGGCCTAATTATTGCCGCCACCGGTAAATCAGCCCAATTCGGACTACACCCCTGGCTTCCTTCCGCCATGGAAGGCCCCACACCGGTCTCCGCCCTACTACATTCAAGCACTATAGTCGTAGCTGGTATCTTTCTCCTTATCCGTATGAGTCCCCTCATAGAAAACAACCCCACCGCTCTGACTGTATGTCTATGTTTAGGCGCCCTAACCACTTTATTTACTGCCACCTGTGCTCTTACCCAAAATGATATTAAGAAAATTGTTGCCTTCTCAACATCTAGCCAACTTGGGTTAATGATAGTAACCATCGGACTTAACCAGCCACAACTTGCCTTCCTCCATATCTGCACCCACGCCTTCTTCAAGGCCATACTCTTTCTCTGCTCCGGCTCAATTATCCACAGCCTAAATGACGAGCAAGACATTCGCAAAATGGGAGGGATACATCACCTTACCCCCTTTACATCTTCCTGCCTCACCATCGGCAGCCTAGCCCTCACAGGCACCCCTTTCCTAGCAGGGTTTTTCTCAAAAGATGCAATCATTGAAGCACTAAACACATCCCACCTTAACGCCTGGGCCCTAACCTTAACTCTCATCGCCACCTCCTTTACAGCCATCTACAGCCTACGGGTTGTCTATTTTGTTTCCATGGGCCACCCACGATTTAACCCTCTTTCCCCCATCAACGAAAACAACCCCGCAGTTATTAACCCCATCAAACGACTAGCCTGAGGCAGCATTATTGCAGGCCTACTGATTACCTCCAACATTCTACCCCTAAAAACGCCCGTAATAACCATACACCCCCTACTCAAACTAGCCGCCCTGTCTGTGACGATCCTTGGCTTACTTATTGCCCTAGAATTAGCCTCACTAACAAACAAACAATTTAAAACCACCCCTCAATTAACCTCCCACCACTTCTCTAACATGCTAGGTTTCTTCCCAGCAATTATCCACCGCCTTACCCCTAAACTTGGTTTAGCCCTAGGCCAAACAATTGCTAGCCAAACAATTGACCAGACCTGACTAGAAAAAACAGGACCTAAGGCCCTAGCTTCCCTAAACCTTCCTCTAATCACAACAACTAGCAACACGCAGCAAGGCGTAATCAAAACTTACCTAACCCTATTTCTCCTAACCCTGGCCCTCACCACCCTTCTATTTATCTTCTAAACCGCCCGAAGCGCCCCCCGGCTTAGTCCACGCGTCAATTCCAACACCACAAACAACGTAAGGAGCAAAACTCAAGCACTAATGACGAGCATTCCTCCCCCTAGAGAATACATCAAAGCAACTCCTCCAGTGTCTCCCCGAAATACAGACAATTCCCCAAGCTCGTCTACCGACACTCAAGAAGACTCATACCACCCACTTCAAAATAACCCAGAAACAAGCACCACTGCCACAACATAAAGTAGCATGTATATCGCAACAGGCCGACTCCCTCAACTCTCAGGATAAGGTTCAGCAGCAAGCGCCGCCGAATACGCAAAAACCACTAACATTCCTCCCAAATAAATTAAAAACAGGACTAACGACAAAAAAGGTCCCCCATGACCTACCAAAACCCCGCACCCCATACCCGCCACCACCACTAACCCTAAAGCAGCAAAGTACGGGGAAGGGTTAGAAGCAACTGCCACTAACCCCAGCACCAGACCCAATAAAAGTAAAGACATAATATAAGTCATAATTCTTGCCAGGATTTTAACCAGGACTAATGGCTTGAAAAACCACCGTTGTAATTCAACTACAAGAACCCTAATGGCAAGCCTCCGGAAAACCCACCCCCTCCTAAAAATCGCAAATGACGCTGTCGTTGACCTTCCTACCCCCTCTAATATTTCCGTCTGATGAAACTTCGGCTCCCTTCTAGGCCTTTGCCTAATTACACAGCTCCTCACGGGACTATTCTTAGCCATGCACTATACCTCAGATATCGCAACAGCCTTCTCATCTGTTGCACACATTTGCCGGGATGTAAACTACGGATGACTGATTCGTAATATTCATGCCAACGGTGCATCCTTCTTCTTCATCTGCATCTACATGCACATCGGCCGTGGCCTCTATTACGGCTCCTACCTCCAAAAAGAGACATGAAACATCGGAGTTATTCTACTTCTCTTAGTAATAATAACAGCCTTCGTAGGCTATGTCCTTCCCTGAGGACAAATATCATTCTGAGGCGCCACTGTTATTACCAATCTTTTGTCCGCTGTTCCTTACGTAGGCAATACCCTTGTACAATGGATCTGAGGGGGCTTTTCAGTAGATAATGCCACCCTTACACGATTCTTCGCCTTCCACTTCCTCTTCCCCTTCGTCATTGCCGCCGCAACAGTAATTCACCTCCTTTTCCTTCACGAAACAGGATCCAACAACCCCCTCGGCCTAAACTCCGATGCAGACAAAATCTCATTTCACCCCTACTTCTCGTACAAAGATCTCCTAGGTTTCGCAGCACTTCTCATCGCCCTTACCTCATTAGCATTATTTGCCCCCAATCTTCTCGGAGACCCAGACAATTTTACCCCCGCTAACCCACTCGTTACCCCTCCACACATCAAACCAGAATGATATTTCCTCTTTGCATACGCCATTCTTCGTTCGATCCCAAACAAACTTGGAGGTGTCCTAGCCCTTCTCTCATCCATCCTTGTCCTTATAATTGTCCCCATTCTCCACACGTCCAAACAACGAAGCTTAACATTCCGCCCTCTAACACAATTCCTATTCTGAGCCCTCGTAGCCGATGTTGTTATCCTGACATGAATCGGAGGAATGCCAGTCGAACACCCCTTTATTATTATTGGACAAGTAGCGTCATTCCTGTACTTTTTCCTCTTCTTAGTCCTCACTCCCCTAGCAGGCTGACTGGAAAATAAAGCCCTCGAATGATCTTGCACTAGTAGCTCAGCTTCAGAGCGCCGGTCTTGTAAACCGGACGTCGGAGGTTAAAATCCTCCCTACTGCTCAAAGAAGGGAGATTCTAACTCCCACCCCTAACTCCCAAAGCTAGGATTCTAAACTAAACTATTCTTTGCACGTTTGAATTAGTGCATATATGTATTTACACCATATATGGTGTTAACCATAATATTCAAGATTTAAAGACATATCTATGTTTAATCAACATACACTTAACTTACCACTACCAAGCAACCATCAAATTTAAGTAGACATAAACCATAGAAAGCAACAAAAACACAAACAGAACCTTAAACATAAAGAGATTTAAGACCGAACACAAAATTAATAAGTCAAGTTATACGAGTATCCACCATCCTATAATCCCTCAAACTTAATGCGCAGTAAGAACCGACCAACTATTGATATCTTAATGCATACGTTTAATGAAAGTGAGGGACAATGATTGTGGGGGTTCCACTTCTTGAACTATTACTGGCATTTGGTTCCTACTTCAGGGCCATATATTGATATTATTCCCCACACTTTCATTAACCCTTGCATAAGTTAATGGTGGCAACCATACGACTCGTTACCCACCAAGCCGAGCGTTCACTCCAGAGGGTGGCTGGTTCCTTTTTTTGGTTTCCTTTCATTTGACATTTCAGAGTGCACACGGTAATGATAATCAAGGTTGAACATTTCCTTGTAAGAGCACATAGTAACCCAATGATTTAAACCTTATCACAAGAATTGCATAACCTTATATCATGAGCATAAGATATGGAACACTTCCCCTAACACATCCTGTGTTGATCTCCCCCTCTCCGCTCATTCATTTCTTAATAAAAGTTTTTTCGCGTTAAACCCCCCCTACCCCCCCGCCACTCCTGAGATCACTAATATTTCTGTAAACCCCCCCGTAAACAGAAAAGGCCCCAGGTGGCATGTTTTTAGATTCAAGATATGTTTATTACACTATTAAAATAATGCAAATGTTTACGTAGCTTACTTAAAGCATAACACTGAAGATGTTAAGATGAGCCCTAGAAAGCTCCGCGAGCACAAAGGCTTGGTCCTGACTTTAAAAATTTAAGATATGTTTATTACACTATTAAAATAATGCAAAT